TTAATGGATACAAATTGTGACCCCGATCTCACAGATCTTCCAATTCCAGCAAATGATGACTCTATATCTTCAATCCGATTCATTCTTAACAAATTAGTATTCGCAATTAGCAAAGGCCGTTCTGACTCTATAAAAAATCCGTGATTAATAATAAGATAAATAACTTATTTGGTTTTGGAACCTTCATAGATTTATCGAATCGGTTACTATTTCTGAATCTCAAAAAGAGATCAAAATAACTGGGAATAGAATGTGATTAGTTGGTATTCCAAATATATGATTCAAGTAGGCAAGTCGAGAAATAGATGATTGAATCAAAAAAATTTCGTTTCAAGTTTTATTTTTGTCAGAGGTCAATATGAATGTTTTATTATGTTCCACCAACATATTAAAAGGGTTATACGATATCTCCGGTGTGGAAGTAGGCCAACATTTCTATTGGAAAATCGGGGATTTCCAAGTTCACGGCCAAGTACTTATTACTTCTTGGGTTGTAATTGCTATCTTATTAGGTTCTGCTGCTCTAGCTGTTCGGAAACCACAAACCATTCCCACCGGCGTTCAGAACTTCTTTGAATATGTCCTTGAATTCATTCGAGATGTGAGTAAAACTCAAATTGGAGAAGAATATGGTCCTTGGGTTCCTTTTATTGGAACAATGTTTTTATTTATTTTTGTTTCGAATTGGTCGGGCGCTCTTTTACCTTGGAAAATCATACAATTACCTCATGGGGAGTTAGCCGCACCCACGAATGATATAAATACTACTGTTGCTTTGGCTTTACTCACGTCAGTGGCATATTTCTATGCGGGTCTTACCAAAAAGGGTTTAGGCTATTTCGGGAAATATATTCAACCAACTCCAATCCTTTTACCCATTAACATCTTAGAAGATTTCACAAAGCCCTTATCACTTAGTTTTCGGCTTTTCGGAAATATATTAGCTGATGAATTAGTAGTTGTTGTTCTGGTTTCTTTAGTTCCTTCAGTGGTTCCTATCCCTGTCATGTTCCTTGGATTATTTACAAGTGGTATTCAAGCTCTTATTTTTGCAACTTTAGCCGCAGCTTATATAGGTGAATCTATGGAGGGCCACCATTGACTAGTTTTCGAAAGAGTCTTTTTTAGTGTAGTCCAAGACAATCTATACGCGGTTCAAAATAATCGACTTCAAAAAAAGAGCTACAACTACACTATCTACGATTTAGAGGAATAGCAAACAAGTGAAAAGTAGAGAATTGTAAAAAAAAGGAAAGAGATCTAAAAGATCTTTTTCCTATCATTCCCGTTTGGTCCACTTATATCTCCCTTCAATGCATATTTTTATATGGGTTGACCAATCCCAATATGAAATTATGAAGAGTCATAATTTGACGAAGAATTCTTGTAGTATATGTTTTTGGCGTGGAATTAAAGTCAAAAGGGGATGGTCTATAGAATGATTTCCTTTTCAATTGATTTTATTCAACGATTGGCCAAAACAAGTCAATAAATTTAATGAACTTTGATCAATCACTTTCTATGCAATGATTCTGCCTAATCAATTTGTCCTTTTAGATTCTATTCATGCAGGATGGGGATTGATAATTATCAAAAATGGCCTGGTTCAGAGAGGGGAATATATCTAAATGAATGGCTTTAAGTCAACTCGTGTGACTGTGTCGACGAATGAGTATCAAATCCGATTGACTCGAAGATGGATGAATAGTTGGTTTACATTATGAAAGAAATACGCGTATATGTTATATTAGCTAGTTAGATACGAATTAAAGATCTTGGCCTACAAATGTGAATTTATGCGGAGATTCCAATAGAAGTCCTTTTGTCTCATTTCTTACTATGAATTGAATAAAGGGATCAAATCAATAAAAAGATGGAAGAATTCAACGAATAGGTCGGAACAAAGAAAGGTAAGAACGAAAGTTGTATGGATTTACAAAGGCTCTCGCGATAGAAAGTAAAAAAAAGATATTTAAGTAGTTTTTATGATGCATATAGTATTTTTACTTGAATTCTCAGTTCGTAGTTATTTTGGTTGGATGCATAGTAGTGATGGAAGAATTAAGTCATAATTCATTGGTAGGTTGTATCATTAACCATTTATTTTTTTTGGTACGAGGAACTTATCATGAATCCACTGATTTCTGCCGCTTCCGTTATTGCTGCTGGGTTGGCTGTAGGGCTTGCTTCTATTGGACCTGGAGTTGGTCAAGGTACTGCTGCGGGCCAAGCTGTAGAAGGTATCGCGAGACAGCCCGAGGCGGAGGGAAAAATACGAGGTACTTTATTGCTTAGTCTAGCTTTCATGGAAGCTTTAACAATTTATGGCCTAGTTGTAGCATTAGCACTTTTATTTGCGAATCCTTTTGTTTAATCTTAAGAAAGATTATTTTTTTATCATTTTCAATTTCCTTGGCCTTGTGTTTTGCTTTTTCGAATTCTATCCAGATTTCAGTCCTACCATTACTTATTCGTTGATAAACTAACCCACAGGAAGGGC